ACGCAACGATGATTTTTTTCAACAAACCATAAAGATATTGGAACTTTATACTTTGTATTCGGAGCTTGATCGGGTATAGTAGGAACTTCTCTAAGACTTATCATTCGAGCCGAACTTGGCCAACCAGGAAGATTGATTGGAGACGACCAGATTTATAATGTAATTGTAACAGCTCACGCTTTCGTAATAATTTTCTTCATAGTTATACCTATTATGATTGGGGGATTTGGAAACTGATTGGTCCCCCTTATACTTGGAGCACCTGATATAGCCTTCCCCCGAATAAATAACATAAGATTTTGGCTGCTCCCGTTCTCGCTAACCCTCCTTCTCACAAGAGGGATAGTAGAAAGTGGGGTTGGGACCGGATGGACAGTCTACCCTCCCTTAGCTGCCTCAATTGCCCATGCTGGAGCATCAGTTGATCTCGGAATTTTCTCCTTACACCTAGCAGGTGTTTCGTCAATTCTAGGCGCCGTAAATTTTATAACCACTGCAATCAATATACGAACAAGAGGGATAACCATAGATCGAATGCCTTTATTTGTATGATCCGTCTTCATCACCGCGGTGCTGCTTCTTCTATCACTCCCAGTTTTAGCAGGAGCTATTACTATACTCCTCACAGACCGAAACTTAAACACTACCTTTTTTGACCCGGCAGGAGGAGGGGACCCTATCCTTTACCAACATTTATTTTGATTTTTTGGCCACCCAGAAGTTTACATTTTAATTCTCCCAGCCTTCGGCATAGTCTCACATATTGTAACACAAGAATCGGGCAAAAAAGAAGCATTCGGAACACTAGGCATAATTTATGCCATAACAGCAATCGGAATTTTAGGGTTCTTGGTATGAGCTCATCACATGTTTACCGTAGGTATAGACGTCGACACTCGAGCATATTTTACATCAGCAACCATAATTATTGCCATTCCTACAGGAATCAAAATCTTTAGATGATTGAGAACCCTCCAGGGCTCCCAGTTCTCATACACACCCTCACTTCTATGAACCCTAGGATTCATCTTCTTATTTACAGTAGGCGGTTTAACAGGAGTTATCTTAGCTAATTCCTCAATCGACATTATTCTCCATGACACTTATTATGTCGTAGCTCATTTTCACTACGTCCTATCTATAGGAGCTGTTTTTGGAATTTTTGGAGGTATCGTTCATTGATTTCCATTATTTACTGGATTCTCTCTGAACCCTTCGTGACTGAAACCTCACTTTTTTACTATATTCTTAGGAGTTAATTTAACTTTTTTTCCTCAGCACTTCCTAGGATTAAATGGTATACCGCGACGATATTCTGACTACCCCGATGCTTACACATCCTGAAATATTGTTTCGTCAATCGGATCCCTTATCTCATTAGTAGCCGTATTTTGATTCATAATTATTGTCTGAGAGGCTTTCATATCAAAACGAAATATTTCCTCACCAACCTTCCTCCCCTCATCAATCGAGTGACAACACCCACATCCTCCTGCTGACCACAGGTACGCAGAAATTCCCCTAATTTCTAATTATCTAAAATGACAGATAGATGTATAGGATTTAAGCTCCTACCAGGAAGAATTACCTTCTTTTAGAAATGCCAACATGAGGATGTTTAGGACTTCAAGATAGGGCCTCCCCGCTTATGGAACAATTAACATATTTCCATGACCACGCAATATTTATCCTTATCCTTATTACTACATTAGTAGGTTATATTTTAATTAATTCAGCTCTAAATTCACTTATTAATCGTTTTCTACTTGAAAACCAAGAAATTGAAATCATTTGAACTATCCTCCCGGCTATTATTTTAATTTTCATCGCCATGCCCTCACTTCGACTTCTTTATCTTCTGGATGAAACTAACAATTCAAGAATTACAATTAAAACCATCGGCCATCAATGATACTGATCCTACGAGTACTCAGATTTCCTAAATATTGAATTCGACTCCTACATAACACCTTATGATTCAAACTCAAACCTACGACTTCTAGATGTCGATAACCGGGTGCCGATTCCTTTCAATACCCAAATTCGTCTTATTATTTCAGCAGCAGATGTAATCCATTCCTGAGCAATTCCGTCTTTAGGAGTGAAAGCTGACGCCGTTCCAGGCCGGCTAAACCAGATTAGATTTTTAGTAAACCGACCGGGTTTATTTTATGGACAATGCTCAGAGATCTGCGGGGCTAACCATAGGTTTATACCGATTTTAATCGAAAGTATCTCAGTGGACTCCTTCTTAAATTGAATTTCTAGAAATTCATAATAACCTATTTCCTCCAGATAACTTATAAAAAGTTTAGGCCTTTTAAGCCTAAAAAAGTAGTAACCTACTTCTAGGGACAAAAATTAGTTAAAAAATAATATTAGCTTGTCAGGCTAGAGTTATCCTGTAATGGTATTTTTGAATGCCTCAAATAAGACCGCTTCTCTGATTTAATCTTTTCTCGATATTCATCCTAGGATATATTTTATTTTCTGTTATTAATTTTTTTTCCAAACTTTCAATTAAAACAGAAATCTTTACCCCTAAACAAACATCACTAGAAAAACCTTGAAAATGATAACAAGTTTATTTTCTATTTTTGAGCCGTCCTCAAGGGTACTTTCACTCAATCTTAACTGATCATCAACATTCCTAGGATTTCTATTCATCCCAGTTCTTTTTTGGGCTGCGCCGTCTCGATGACTTTATCTATGACTTAAAATTGTATCAGCTCTTTATAACGAATTTAAGACAATTTTAGGACCCCGTAGCCCGGGTTTATCGTTTTTGTTTGTTTCATTATTTAGCTTTATTCTTTTTAATAACTCCTTAGGGCTCCTCCCTTACATTTTTACTAGATCTAGACATTTAGTAATAACCCTTACCTTAGCTCTGCCGTTATGGCTATCCTTTATTCTATTCGGCTGGTTGAACCACACCCAACATATATTCGCACATTTAGTGCCCCAGGGGACCCCAAACGTACTGATACCTTTTATGGTCCTCATTGAAACCATTAGAAATATTATCCGGCCAGGGACATTGGCAATTCGACTCGCAGCAAATATAATTGCAGGTCACCTTCTTTTAACTCTACTAGGAGGAATAGGACCTTCCTTACCTTCAAAATTACTAATCTTTCTTATTCTAGCTCAAATTCTCCTTCTCATATTAGAATCGGCCGTTGCAATCATCCAATCTTACGTATTTGCAGTCCTAAGGACTCTTTACGCCAGTGAAGTAAATTAATGTCATCACACAGACACCATGCCTTTCATTTAGTTGACATAAGACCCTGACCTTTAACAGGATCTATCAGAGCTATGCTTCTCACATCAGGCCTTATTAAGTGATTCCATCAATTCAACCCGGATCTTCTTTTTTTCAGATTTATTCCTATTACCCTGACCATAATTCAATGATGACGGGATGTAACTCGAGAAGGAACATACCAAGGACTCCACACCCAGGTTGTTATAAAAGGCCTACGATGAGGTATAATCCTATTTATTGTTTCTGAGGTGTTATTTTTTTTCTCTTTTTTCTGAGCTTTTTTTCACAGAAGGTTAGCCCCTACAATTGAAATTGGCATGTTCTGGCCACCAGAGGGCATCCAGCCCTTTAACCCCTTCCAGGTTCCTCTCCTTAACACAACTATTCTTCTTTCATCAGGAGCGACAGTAACCTGGTCACATCACGCAATCCTTAACTCCAACCAAGCTGAGGCCACACAAAGTCTAGGCTTAACTGTCCTTTTAGGAGTCTATTTCACCTCTCTACAAGCATATGAATATTTAGAAGCATCCTTTTCCATTGCAGATTCAATTTATGGGACTACCTTTTTTGTAGCTACCGGATTCCATGGCCTCCATGTAATTATCGGTACCTCCTTCTTAACAGTTTGTTTTTATCGTCTTTACAAATGCCATTTCTCCAATAACCACCATTTTGGGTTTGAAGCCGCAGCTTGATACTGACACTTCGTTGACGTAGTCTGATTATTCCTCTATGTCTTTATTTACTGGTGAGGAAGATAATTTTTTAGTATAATAGGTACATCTAGCTTCCAACTAGAAAGTCTAACTGTTTAGAAAAATTAATTTTAACTATTAATCTAATCATTTTTTTAACTCTCTCGATCACAACATTAATTATAACCCTCTCCTCAATCTTATCAAAAAAAACTATTATCGACCGAGAAAAAATATCCCCCTTTGAATGTGGGTTTGACCCTAAAACCTCAGCCCGATTGCCTTTCTCCCTCCGATTCTTTCTCATTGCTGTGATTTTTCTAATCTTCGACGTGGAAATTACATTAATTCTCCCGCTTGCTTATATTTCTCCTCTTACAAACATCTTCTCCTGAAGATTTACAGGATTATTTTTTCTCTTAATTCTTCTTTTTGGTCTATATTATGAGTGGTATAAAGGGGCCTTAGAGTGGTCTAGTTGGAAATGTAGTCAACAATGACGTATGATTTGCACTCATAAAGTGTTTTAAAACCTTTTTCAAGTAACCAATTAGAAAGCGAAAAATTGCGTTTAGTTTCGACCTAAATTTCTGGTCATAAAAACCTCTAATTTTTGACAGAAGCCAAAACGGAGGCTTATCACTGTTAATGATAAAACTGAAATTCATTTCCTGTTAAAGAGAATTATGCCAGCGGAAAAGCTTCTAACTTATTTCACAAGCGGTTGAATTCCGTTAACTTCTCTTTTTTATAGTGTACAAAACATATTACATTTTCAATGTAAAGCTGAAGATTTTTTTCTTCTAAAAATGCCGTACCTACAGGTTAATAACCACCTTTGCAGCTTCAATGCAAAATTCTAATTTAAAATATATAAGTAAAATTAAACAAAAATAAAAAACATAACAATAAACCAAATAAAAAATCCTTTAAAATAAATTATAATTATATTTTCCTGTCTTAATTGCAGATAACCCGAACCTTTTATTATCCTGTTAAATCTGCCTTCCCCTCCAAAATATTCTGACCAGCCCTTGTCCCCCACCTTAAAAAAAGTATCACCCATCGCTAATCTCCAACTAGACATCTTATATGTAGATAAAATTGGCATAAACCATATAGACCCTATGAACGCAACATAAGAATAAAACCTGACAGACTTAAGTCTAGTTCTTACCCTAACTATGTTAATTATATAACCTAAAAGAGCCCCTACCCCCCTTACCAACAAAGCTAAAATTTTAAATAAAGTCCCCAAACAAATTATATAAGGCTCTGGAAATACTATCCAGGCCAAAACACAGCCCCCTCTTACTGCCCCAATTCTCAACATCATTATACCCCTCAATATCATCCTATGTGCCTCCCTAACAAGTATTATCGACCTTATGTTAGAAACCCTCCTCAATCTATAATAAATTAATCGAAATGTGTAACATACTGTTAAACCAGTACTTAAAACATACAAAAAAAACCTAAAAATATTGATTTCTCTTATAAATGCAATTTCCAAAATTAAATCTTTAGAATAGAACCCAGCTAAAAAAGGCATACCACATAGGGCTAAATTAGCTAAATTTATACAGACTCTAGTCAAAGGTATACACACTACCAATCTGCCCATGTTTCGAATATCTTGATACTCTTTAACTCTATGAATGACCATGCCCGCACACATAAACAACAGGGCCTTAAATAAAGCATGGGTCAATAAATGGAAAAAAGCAAGATCAGCAAACCCTAAAGACAGAATTCTTATCATAACGCCCAATTGCCTTAAAGTTGATAGTGCAATGATTTTCTTTAAATCAAACTCAAAATTAGCCCCTAAGCCCGCCATAAATATAGTTAAACAAGAGACAATTAACAAAAATCTTTGCACACACGAGCCCTCTAAAGCCCCACTAAACCGAATCAGAATATAAACACCGGCTGTCACTAAAGTAGAGGAATGAACTAAAGCTGAAACAGGAGTAGGAGCAGCCATGGCTGCCGGGAGCCAAGCCGAAAACGGAATTTGAGCTCTTTTAGTTATAGCAGCAATACATACAAAACCTTTTAACAGCAGAAAATCTTCATCTAAATATCTCCCGTAAAAAATAAAATTTCAACCCCCAAGTACGAATAGTAAAGAAATGCTCAATAAAATTCCGACATCCCCTACCCGATTGGATAAAACCGTTAACATACCCGCATTAGCAGATTTTTCGTTTTGATAATAAATTACTAGAACATAGGAAATTAACCCCAATCCGTCCCAACCTAAAAGAATGCTAATTAAATTAGGACTAACAATCAAAGCCCCTATAGACAAAACAAACCCAAAAACTAAATACATAAATCGTGAGTAGTTTTTATCCCCTCTTATATAATCACCCCTGTAATACATTACTATAGAAGAAATAAATAAAACCACCCCTAAAAATAAAAATCTAATCCAATCATAAACCAGAGTTGCTACAACAGAAGAAGAATTTAAGGAAAAAATTTCTCACTCAATAACATAAGCAACCCCAGAACTTATCCTAGCCAAACTAAACAAAGTAAAGGCTATAGCTCTAAACGATAAAAACACCAAACTAACTAAATGGCTATAAGCACCTCACATCACGATTTAAAATAACTCTTCTTATCTTTTCGGTACCACAACCCGATGTTTTACCATAAACTATTTAAATTAAAAAAAGTTCTAATAGTTTAAAAAAAATTTTGGTCTTGTAAACCAAAGATAAAGTCAATTTTTAGAACTTTATACCGTTAGTATAATATTTTATATTTTATCTTTCCTGTAACCCTAAGTATAGCGATTCTTTTTTCAACCTTAACACATCCTCTTTCTATAGGACTTACTCTACTTACTCAAACCATTCTTATCTGCATACTCTCAGGTCTCTTCAGTCCTTCCTTCTGATTTTCATACATCCTATTTCTTATTTTTCTAGGAGGAATATTAATCCTGTTTATTTATGTTTCTTCTCTAGCTTCAAACGAGGCCTTTAAAATTCACTTAAAGTCCAGATTATTAATCGTACTATCATTATCTTTTACTCCTGTTTTAATCCTTCTAGACCCTCTCTCCTTCCCATCAAAATTTTTCAACTCCTCATTATTTCTAGCTTTAGAAAATAAAACAAATCTAACCACTTTATCAACCAGCTCTATTTACTCCCTACCCTCATTTCCTCTCACTATTTTAGTAATTATATACCTACTGCTTACCTTAATTGTCATTGTCAGGATTATCAATACCTCATCAAGACCTTTACGGCCTTCAAAATTCTAAACAGAAAATAGTTTATTTTAAAATATTAATTTTGGAAATTAAAGAAAAAGCCAGCTTTTTTTCTGATTTTTTATTAAAACTATTTCAATTATTTAATCCTTTCGTACTAAAATAACTTAAACCACCTTAGAAGATAGAAACCAACCTGGCTCACGCCGGTCTGAACTCAAATCATGTAAAAATTTAAAGGTCGAACAGACCTTCTCCTGCAACCACTACACCACAGAGAAATTTTTAATTCAACATCGAGGTCGCAAACTCTTTTGTCGATACGAACTCTCAAAAAAAATTACGCTGTTATCCCTAAAGTAATTTACTCTTTAATCCTAAAAAGGGATCACTATAAACAAATACCTCTGACTTAAATAAAAAACAGTTATATAACTTATATTCTAGTCGCCCCAACCAAACATCTTGCTAATAACAAACTTTACTATCCTAAATCACTCTTAACTAACTCCATGTATAAACTTTATAGGGTCTTATCGTCCCTCTAACCCATTTAAGCCTTTTCACTTAAAAGTTAAATTCAATCCATGAAATAAAGACAGCTTACTTCTCGTCCAACCATTCATTCCAGCCCTCAATTAAAAGACTAATGATTATGCTACCTTCGCACGGTCATAATACCGCGGCCCTTTAGTCCCCAGTGGGCAGGCCAGACTTTATATAACTCTCATATAGACATGTTTTTGATAAACAGGCGGAAGTATTTTTGCCGAATTCCTTTATATCACCACCCATAAATAAACTTCACTAAATCTTTCAAAAAACTTCAAATAAACAATTCATATACTAATATACTCACTTTAAATCTCTAAACTAAATTTATAAAAATTTTTTTTTATTTACTTAAAAAATAATAAATATTTTCACCTCTGTGCTCCAGGTATAACCCTTTGAAAACATGACTGCCTCTAAGCCTAGTTTAGTACCTTTCTATTTATTTTTATAACTAAAATCATTAAATAAAGAGCTTACCCCCTGTATTCCTAAACTCTGCCTCACTTCAACACAAAGAAAAAATTCAATTTTTTTCAAAAAAAACCAGATATCTTAAGGCCCGATTAACGTTTCACTACTAAAACAAGGTTTTGAATTTTTTTACCACAAAAACTCAACCCTTAACTTAGCTATCCTTATTTCGGGAATAATAAATCATAAATATTTAATATAAAATATCCCTAATACACAAGGTACTTAGCCTAACTAATACTTTTTATTTATTTCATTTTCACATATTTCAACATTCCCGCACAGTACTATTATCTATAGCCAATGTTATCTCTTCCTTAACTACCTACTAAAACCCTAAAATATTTTTCCTAACTAAAATAATTAGCAAGACACCATAAGCAACCAAAATAAATCGCCCCTGCGACAACCTTTTCAACGTAAGTGAAATACTAATCTTTAGCTTTACTTTGAATTCATAGTTTAAATTAACTAAACAACATAGATAGCAATTAACACAAAAAATACTTATTTAGCTTTACAACTTTTTCTATCCCCCTTATTGTCTATATATATATACATTTCAAGAAATGTAAATCTGCTCGAATTATTTACAATTCTGTTAATCATATTATCCACCTTATATATATATGATATTCATAGTGTATCTAGCGTGTAAGTCATTATTTGTACTTACTCTTCATTTTATACACCATAAGCTAGTATACAACAATACATACGTATATATCTAATCATCTAATAGACAGCTTATCGCTATGGTCTACTAATACATATCTATTACTCTCAATGTATCTAGCGTGTAAGTCATTATCTGTATCCACCTCTTCATTTTATACACCATAAGCTAGTATACAACAATACATACGTATATATCTAATCATCTAATAGACAGCTTATCGCTATGGTCTACTAATACATATCTATTACTCTCAGTGTATCTATCAGAATATTAGTATGAAGAAACCTCAGCTCATTTTATCTTTCTCCATGACCATCTATTAGGAATATCTTCACGGAAATGGGGGAATCCAGAAGGAGACGATTAATCCAAATATAAGTAGAATCTCCTTTCTCACGAAGGGTTCTCCTTATAATTGTATTAATCGTAATGTACAGTGCTCAATGTTATTATTCTGTTATGGTATACATAAAGCTACTCATACAATTATACTCAATTCACCACTTCCATGTGAAGAGATGTATATATACTAGCACAAATTTAAAAAATATAAAAAACCTCTCCCTATATGTTTTCTTTCTTTTACTAGCTTAATGACTTAAAACACTCTTCTCGTTTAACCCATTAAGAATAAATTAATATCCAGAGAGTGCCCTTGGCACCCGAGGGTCGAATCCTGTATCCAACTTTCTATGTAAATTGGAATCGCACCAACCCTCGAAAGATCAAAACTTTTCGTGCCCTTTACACTATTACATATATAATATAAAGATAAGCTAAAATTAAGCTAATGGGCTCATACCTCATTTATGAGAGTAATCTCTCTTTATAATTTCATTCTCACCTTTCAAAATCATTTTCATACTTTCACTACTGTCAGGATCTTTCTTGGCCATTTCCTCCTCATCATGGTTTTTAGCATGAATTGGTCTAGAATTAAACCTTATGTCGTTCATTCCTTTGATTTCATCAAAAGAAAATCAATTACCGTCAGAGGCCTCTTTAAAATACTTTCTAATTCAAGCCCTAGGATCAGCTGTTATCATCTTATCCTCGACTTTAACCTTTTCCTTTCCAAGAATCTCGCTTTCCTTTATTTCCTTAGCGCTGCTTCTTAAACTAGGGGCTGCGCCGTTTCATTTTTGGTTTCCACAAGTTATAGAGGGTCTTAATTGAACTCAAATTGTCATCCTTATGACAATCCAAAAGCTCGCTCCCATATTTTTGATCTCTTACTTACCCACAGAGTTTTACACATATGTTATTCTCTGGTTAGGAGGGCTTTCTTCAGCTATTGTTGGAGCCTTAGGGGGGATTAATCAAACATCCCTTCGAAAAATTTTAGCTTACTCATCTATTAACCATATATCATGAATGCTTTTTGCTATACTTATTAACGAAACCTCTTGAATAATTTACTTTCTAATATATGCCCTTATTTCAACTTCAGTGGCTTTTTACTTTTCATCAACTCAAATATATTTTTTCTCCCACTTAATTAACCTAAACCAAAGTTCACTTCCTAAAATTATCTCAGTAATAAGCCTTTATTCCCTAGGGGGGCTGCCTCCTTTTTCTGGTTTTGTTCCGAAATGAATCATTATCCAAGAAATAATTTTAACATCTTTTTATTTCCCTCTTTTAATTCTGCTTCTTTCCTCTCTTGTAACTCTTTACTTTTACATTCGCCTAACTTTATCTTCCATCTCAATTTCGCCCTCCAGAATAAAATGAAACACTTCCTTCAAACCCCTTAAAATCTCATCATCTCCTTTATACTCTTCCATTAATTTATTTGGTCTCCTCATTCCTTCCATGCTCCTAGTAATTTAAGATTTTAAGTTAATTTAAACTAACATCCTTCAAAGCTGTCAAAAAAAGTGATAACCTTTTAAATCTTATTCATTGATAAGAAAGTCTTAACTTCTGTCTAGATTTACAATCTAACGCCTTAATCTCAGCCATCTTATCCTATAAATTACACAAAACTAAGGAGCCTTTCATAAATATAAAATTTAGCGGAGCCCTATGCATCAACAAAACAAAATATTCTCTTATTTTTCCAGAGCAACAAGAAAACAATGAATTTAAAAACAACCCATGCTGCCTTAAAGAATATATATATAAAGTATAGCAAGCACTAAAAAAGGATAAGGACCCTACTCTAAATATAATTAATTTTCTTCATCTAACCACCCTAATAATTAAACTGATCTCCCCTATTAAGTTTAAAGTGGGAGGGGCAGCCATGTTGCCCACCACTAATAAAAACCACCACAAGCCTATTCTTGGTATAACATTTAATAAGCCTTTTCTAATTATCAAGCTGCGGCTTCCTAAGCGCTCATAAACTATATTTGCCAAGCAAAATAACCCTGAAGAACATAAACCGTGCCCTACCATCACAACTAAAGCCCCGGTTAAACCCCAACCTCTTATAACAACAAGCCCTCCTAATACTAAGCCTATATGAGCTACAGAAGAATAAGCAATTAAAGATTTTATATCCACTTGCCGTAAACATATCAAACTAATAACAACCCCTCCTAAAATTCCCAGACTTATTCACATTCAACAAAATATTTTATTGACCTCCGAGAATACCCCCAAAATTCGAATTAACCCATACCCCCCTAATTTCAATAACACTCCCGCTAACACTATTGACCCTGCCACGGGGGCTTCAACATGTGCCTTAGGCAACCATAAATGAAATATAAACAAAGGCAACTTGACCATAAATGCAAACACAGAACAAAAATACCACAACACGTTAACACCTTGACAATCAATTACCCTTGGCAATAATCTTATATTTAATCTACCTACGATTTTGTACAATCTAAGTAAAGAAACTAATAGGGGCAGCGAGGCAAATAAAGTGTAAAACAATATGTAGATTCCTGCTTGAATTCGCTCAGGCTGATACCCTCAACCTAAAATTAACACAAGCATAGGAATTAACGATCTTTCAAATCTAATATAAAATATTAAATAATTTACCGACCTAAAAGTTAAAATTAAAACTAATAATAAAATTAAATTTACTAACAAAAACCCTTTGTAAAACCTCGCGGCCTTTTTTACTGAGGCCCTTCCATAAACTATCAACATAACGATCCAAACCCTTAATACAATTAAAATATAACTAAGATAATCAGCCCCTATTATACACCCCCTGCAAAAAAAATAAAAATCATGATTTATTATTAATAACCTCGCAAAGCATATTATCAGCAAGCCAATCTGAATTAATCCCCAATTCGTCACAAATCTTATTAAAACTAAGTTAAATATCAAAAACTTTAACATACTAAAATACCAAACCTTCTAAAATAATCATTACCATGCGAACGAACAATAGAAACCAGTAAAGATAGACCCAAAGTCCCCTCACACGCCACCATAACTAAAAAAAATATCACAAAGACCCTCTCTAAACCAATTCTAGCTATATAAACCCTCATTACCCCAAATACATTTAATATAATAAATTCCAATCTCAGTAAAACATTTAAAAGATGTTTATGATTTGAAATAAACGCTCAAAGCCCACAAAAAACTATGACTAGCAATCTAAAACCTTCAACCCCTAACATCATCATGTATAATATTTTTTTAAAATTAATTTTAACTCTCTTTACATTTAACTTATGACTTCACCTTTACGTAAATCACACCCACTATTTAAACTAGCTAACTCTGCTTTTATCGATATGCCAATTCCTAGTAATATTTCGATTTTTTGGAACTTCGGATCTCTTTTAGGTTTATGCCTTGTGGCTCAAATCGCGACCGGGTTATTCTTATCCATTCACTTTACTTCCCACATTGATCTAGCTTTTTCAAACGTAGCACATATTTGTCGTGATGTAAATTACGGGTGGCTGTTTCGAACTGTCCATGCTAATGGGGCCTCGTTTTTTTTTATTTGCATTTACTCCCATATCGGCCGAGGCATTTATTATGAGTCATTTACTCTTTTTCACGCTTGAAGAATTGGGGTTTTAATTTTATTTATAACAATAGCTACAGCCTTTCTCGGCTACGTTTTACCATGGGGACAAATATCGTTTTGAGGGGCTACAGTTATCACAAATTTATTTTCTGCCATTCCTTATATCGGGACAGATTTAGTCCAATGAATTTGAGGGGGGTTTGCAGTTGATAATGCTACCTTAACCCGATTTTTTACATTTCATTTCCTATTACCATTTTTAATTGCTGCGGCCACACTTATCCACATTTTATTTATCCACCACTCTGGCGCTAACAATCCCCTAGGATTAACCTCCTCTATAGACAAAATCCCCTTCCATCCTTACTTCACGTTCAAAGACATTGTAGGATTCCTAGTTATATTTATAATTTTAGTGCTCCTAACTCTTTTGAATCCATACCTCCTTGGTGACCCTGATAATTTCATCCCCGCTAACCCTTTAGTGACACCAGTCCACATCCAACCTGAGTGGTATTTTCTATTTGCATACGCAATCCTTCGGTCTATCCCAAATAAACTAGGAGGAGTAATCGCCTTAGTTACATCAGTGGCAATTCTTTGGCTGCTCCCGTTCACCTCCCTTTCAAAATTTCAAGGTTTAACTTTTTATCCTTTTAATCAAATTTTATTTTGAATTCTTGTCTCCACAGTCATCTTACTAACATGGATTGGAGCTCGGCCTGTAGAGGACCCTTATATTTTTACAGGACAGGCTCTCACTGTAATTTATTTTGTCTATTACATCAGCAGCCCCCTAATCACTTTATTAACAGACTCTCTCCTAGAGTGGATATTTAGTTTATTTAAAACAAATGTTTTGAAAGCATTAAAAGGAAATTCTTTCCAGTCTCCGTCAACTTATAAATTTAGTTTAAATTAAAATTAATTTTATCCCTATAAAAAAAATTAAAAAATTCAAAGACAAAGGGAGAAACCTTTTTCAAGCTATATACATTAACTTATCATATCGTAAACGTGGCAGAGTCCCCCGTACCCAAATAAACACAAACCTAACTATTACTAACTTTATATAAAATCCCAATCTTAAAACGTTCCCCCCTAAAAATAACAATGTAGAAACCCCTCTCATAAACAAAATCCTCACATATTCAGCTATAAAAATTAACACAAACCCCCCTCTTCTATATTCGGTATTGAATCCAGAAACTAATTCAGACTCCCCCTCCGCAAAATCAAAGGGGGTTCGGTTTATCTCTGCTAAGCAAGACCTTAACCAGACCATAGACAGTGGAAATGTCAATCAAATAAATCATATTCTTTCCTGATAATAACTCAACTCCGTGAGCCTGAACCTTCTCACTAAAAAAATATAAGATAATAAAATTAAAGCCAATCTCACCTCATAAGAAATGGTTTGCGCGACAGCACGAAGGCTCCCTAACAAAGAATACTTGCAATTAGAAGCTCACCCAGCTCTTATTAAAGGGTACACCCCCAGTCTTAAACAACTTAAAAAAAATAGCACACCTATATCAAAATTTACTAACCCTAACTCATAAGGAATAATTCTTCACAAAACTAAAGCAACAAACAATCCTAATACAGGTGACAAATAATAAGGTAAAAAATTAGATATGGCAGGCAAATTCTGTTCCTTCAAAAATAATTTTATAGCATCAGAAAAAGGTTGAAGTAACCCTAAAATACCTAATTTATTTGGACCTTTACGAATTTGAATATAACCTAAAATTTTACGTTCCAAAAGAGTCACAAATGCTACCCCAACTAAAACACAAATCACTAACATCAAATACCTTACAACTATAACAACCACAACATTAGCCATTTTTAATGCTTTTACCTATAGGAATATTTTCTATATAATTAAATTCTAAATTTAACGCATATTTTCTGCCAAAGTAAATTTAATTCTAGGTACACCTTCCAGTACACCTACTATGTTACGACTTATTCCACCTTAAATGGAAGCGACGGGCGATATGTACATATTTTAGTTCTCATATCACATTAACTTATTAAATTATATGTTACAATTAAATCCTCCTTCACAAAAATCATTCAATCATTTGATACGTGTAAATAAATTTTATTGTAACCCATTTCTCCTTACCCATAAACTGCACCTTGATCTAATATATTTTAATTTCTTAAATTTCAATAACTTTCTCAATAAAGGTTATCTAATAATGACGGTATACAAGCTGTCAAACTAAAGTAAGTAAGATTTTTCGTGTCGTGTCATTTACAGAACAGGTTCCTCTAACAAGACTAAAACACCGCCAAATTCTTTGAATTTAAAGACCATAGCTATTAATACTCAAGTTTTTGTCTTTTCCTTTTAAGTATAACAGGGTATCTAATCCTGGTTTATATCTTAACTTTTAGGCCTTCCCTTTTTATAATCCAACTTCCGTTTATCCCCGTAAACCAATTTCACCTTTTATTGTTATAAACTTAAATTTTCCTTAAATATAAGAATAACCTAGACTAAAATACTTTTACTAAACTCTTAAGTCTAACCGCGATTGCTGGCACAAAATTTAATCAAGCTTTTTATAGTTTACTAAATCAAATCCTAATCTAATATTTAATTCTTCACACTGCGAATAACAAAACACTTCGTCTTATTACAAATTAACTTTATTTTTTATTCTATTCCCACCAAAATATGCATGTGCTCTAACTATAAAATAAAAGTCTAAGCAAGAATCAAACTTTTTACCCTATTAAGGCCCCTCCTAAATTACATTACACCAAATGTAATAATTTAACCCCCTAAGAACACTATTAAAACGCACAAGCAACTTCTTGCCGTAGCTGGCCTCCGTTTAAGTGTAGTGCCTGATAAAAAGGACAGTTTTGATAGAACTGCTAATGTAGTTTCCTACCTATACTCTGACACCCCAAGCTTTAGTAATTTCTACATCTTCAAATTTGCAATTTGACGTCTTTTTTCCACTATAAAGCCTT